ATTGTCCTTTTCATTCCGTGTTGCATTAGAAACTTATTATTATACGAGATTATACGAAAATGAATCCTTCCTAGGAGGGAACAAATATTTATCTTTTCGATGAGAGTTTGTACACAACATGGGAGAAACCTATCTTCTATTTATAATAATTGAAGAAAAGGTTCCATCATATATAGTGAATTGATACTCCCGACTCCCACAAAATCATTTCTTTCGTTCAATAGTTACTCGTTATTAGTTAATAATCCTAGTGATTGGATCTATATGCGTATTCCGATAGGAAATGAAATAGTAAAATGATTTTTCGTCGAATGACTATTCATTTATTGTATTTTCAAATAGGGGGCAGGAAGGATCTATGGGAAAACGGTGGTTCAATTCAATGTTGTCTAACGAGGAGTTAGAACACAGGTGTGGGCTAGGTAAATCAATGGACAGTCTTGGTCGTCCTGTTGGAAATACCAGTGGAAGTGAAGATCCTATTCTAAATGATACGAATAAAAACAATCATAATCATGGTTGGCGAGAAAGTAATAGTTGCAGTAATGTTGATCATTTTTTCGGTGTCAGGGACATTTGGAGTTTCATCTCTGATGACACTTTTTTAGTTAGGGATAGTAATGGTAACAGTTATTCCATATATTTTGATATTGAAAATCGGGTTTTTGAGATTGACAATGATAGTTCTTTTCTGAGTGAACTAGAAACTGCTTTTTCTAGTTATCTGAATAGCGGGTCTAAGAGTGACAATCGCTACTATGATCATTATATGTATGATACTACGTATAGTTGGAATAATCACATTAATAGTTGCATTGATAGTTATCTTCGTTCTGAAATCAGTATTGATAAGTACATTTCGAGTGGTAGCGACAATCACATTTACAGTTATATTTATAGTTACATTTGTAGTGGTGAAAGTGTAAGTGATAGTGACAGGGGGAGTTCTAGTATAAGAACTGGCGGTAATGGCAGTGATTTCAATATAAGAGGAAGATCTAATGATTTCGATGGAAATAAAAAATACAGACATTTATGGGTTCAATGCGAAAATTGTTATGGATTAAATTATAAGAAATTTTTTAGGTCAAAAATGAATATTTGTGAACAATGTGGATATCATTTGAAAATGGGTAGTTCAGATAGAATCGAACTTTCGGTTGATTCGGGCACTTGGGATCCTATGGACGAAGACATGGTCTCTATTGACCCCATTGAATTTCACTCGGAAGAGGAACCTTATAGAGATCGTATCAATTCGTATCAAAGAAAGACAGGTTTAACTGAGGCTGTTCAAACAGGCATAGGTCAACTAAATGGGATTCCCATAGCCATTGGGGTTATGGATTTTCAGTTCATGGGGGGTAGTATGGGATCCGTAGTAGGCGAGAAAATCACCCGGTTGATTGAATATGCTGCTAATAGATCTCTACCTGTTATTATGGTGTGTGCTTCTGGAGGAGCACGCATGCAAGAAGGAAGTTTGAGTTTGATGCAAATGGCTAAAATATCTTCCGCTTTATATGATTATCAATTCAATAAAAAGTTATTCTATGTATCAATCCTTACATCTCCTACAACCGGCGGAGTAACGGCCAGTTTTGGTATGTTGGGAGATATTATTATTGCTGAACCCAATGCCTACATTGCATTTGCGGGGAAAAGAGTAATTGAACAAACATTGAATAAGACAGTACCTGACGGTTCACAAGCAGCTGAGTATTTATTCCATAAGGGCTTATTTGATCCAATCGTACCACGTAATCCTTTAAAAGGTGTTCTGAGTGAATTATTTCAGCTACACGGTTTCTTTCCCTTGAATCAAAATTCAAGTAGAGCGCTAGGCTCAGTTATTTGTAACGAACTTTAGTTCATCGGAATCAAAGTCAAAATAAGAAGAGTGGAGTTTTCTTTGGTAACATAAGTTCTATAGGAAGTTTCGGATAATTACTTTTTTTGATGCAGATTTTTTATCCTACCCCTATTCATGATTAGTAATCAGGAACCCCCTATCAGGAGGAAAAGAGTGAATTCTTCCTTCCGCGGAATGGAATTGGGAAAAAAAATAAAAAGAATTTCATGTTCCCTTCTTTCATATTAATATATATCGTATTAATATATATAGAATAATTCAAATCTATAAGGGAAGTGTTGCATATTTTTATATCTCCCGAGGACCTACACTTTTGACTATGAATTCCTGTTGGATCGGATTCTAACAAATCCTTAGGAAACTCGTAAGAAACTCTTTATTAGAAGATAAGGGCGGTAGAACAAGAATAATAAAGTGGATTATCATCCATCTATTTCTTGTAGAAAGGTGAATAGATACACTTATTTAGCTCTACATTCCTTGCACTTATTATATACTTAATAATACTTATAATAGATATACTTATCATAAGATAAAATATCTTTATAACAGGTACAAATATTAAATCGAGGCATCCATTCTATGACAGATTTCAATTTACCCTCTATTTTTGTGCCTTTAGTGGGCTTAGTGTTTCCAGCAATTGCAATGGCTTCTTTATCTCTTCATGTTCAAAAAAACAAGATTGTTTAGACCTGATAGGACAAAATTTCATCAATTTATTTCAACACTTGGACTTGGATCATAATAGGGATATCCATTTAGTGGAATATGATACGACATGTGGCTCCCTCCGGGCACAAATAAAAAAGTGATTATACATGCGGATACATTATATATGGATAAATGCATGTATATGGGGGGATAGCTGTTTTAAAATGGATCAGAGCGGATATCTGAAATAGAAAGTTAACGTATCTATATTATGTAGATATACATAGTGGTGGTATTATACGAAGGGGATGTTATTATTTTATATCTAACCAATTTGATGAATTACTCCTAATAGTTCGCGTCATAATAGTGCTAGTTGATGAGAGTTACTTCGGGAGCAAAATAAAAAAAGTAAAATCAAATTCATTTGGCTTATTCTCTTCTCTCAATTCCAATAGGATGCAACTGGATCTAGTATGAACTATCGATCAGAACGTATATGGATAGAACTTATAACGGGATCTCGAAAAACAAGTAATTTCTGCTGGGCCTGTATCCTTTTTTTAGGTTCACTAGGATTCCTATTGGTTGGAACTTCCAGTTATCTTGGTAGGAATCTGATATCTTTATTCCCGTCTCAGCAAATCATTTTTTTTCCCCAAGGAATCGTGATGTCTTTCTATGGGATCGCAGGTCTGTTCATTAGTTCCTATTTGTGGTGCACAATTTCGTGGAATGTAGGTAGCGGTTATGATCGATTCGATAGAAAAGAAGGAATAGTGTGTATTTTTCGTTGGGGATTTCCTGGAATAAATCGTCGCATCTTCCTTCGATTCCTTATGAGAGAGATTCAATCGATCAGAATGGAAGTTAAAGAGGGTCTTTATCCTCGACGTGTCCTTTATATGGAAATCAGAGGCCAGGGCGCCATTCCCTTGACCCGTACTGACGAAAATTTGACTCCACGAGAAATTGAACAAAAAGCTGCTGAATTGGCCTATTTCTTGCGCGTGCCAATTGAAGTATTTTGAAATGAAGGGAATTAATGCTTTCTCAGCATGAGGGAAGGGACCCAGGAACCCCCTTTTAAATATAACTGAAGCTTCTTCGGAACGTTCATTCGAGCAAAACATGTTAGATTCTATTTCCCCCGTTCCGTTGGTAATCCTTCTGTGGCCCATAGAATAAAGCAGGCGGACGTATACGGAACAACCATAATAAGAAGCAATTTTGATCGACCAAAACTCCTTTTTCTGCATATAGAACTCAATTCTACTAGTAACAAGTCTAATAAGTATGTATTCATCACACATATCAGAGCATTTCGGAATACATAATTTCTCTTTTTAGGGCCAATACTTTGGATTAATACATTAGATACAGATGTATCATATCTCGTTAATTATCTTTCTTTTGTCAATCGATGTTTCTTTTTTGATCCTTTCTTTAGCTCCTGGATAACCAAACGTTTAGATCTCTCATAACTATCCAATTTCTCTCTCGTTTTGTCACCTATTTCGGATTTCATCATTAATATTTTTCAGAAATATCCCCTCAATTATTCCTGGGTCGTGGGTAGCCAGTGAAAATTTCGAAAAAATAATTGAGGGGAGTTCTTTCGTCTCGAAATCCAAATAATATTCATTATTTCAAGCGGTTCTTTTGGGCATTCATCGAAAGAACAAATGAAGATAGAATTGGTTCGAATTTGACCAACTGAGATATCTGGGAAAAGTATTTGATTATTTCTTCATTCGAAACGGGCCCTTATTCTATTTCTATTTCTATATTCTTTCTAGATCCAAGGACTAAACAATTCAAAAAAAAAAAAAGGAATAGATCCATAGGTTCCATACCTTGTTATAGAACTCATGCTTCATAGAAATATCGGATCAGATAGAGTCGGCGAATGAAGCGGGTTCATTAACAATTCACAGATGAAAAGTGTCAAAAAAGAAAGCATTGACTCCCCTCCCGTATCTTGCATCTATAGTCTTTTTGCCCTGGTGGATCTCTCTCTCATTTAATAAAAGTCTGGAACCTTGGGTTACTAATTGGTGGAATACCGGACAACCCGAAACTTTTTTGAATGATATTCAAGAAAAGAACGTTCTAGAAAGATTCATAGAATTAGAACAACTATTCCTGTTGGATGAAATGATAAAAGAGTACCCGGAGACACAGATACAAAAGCTTCGTATAGGAATCCACAAAGAGACGATGCAATTGGTCAAAATGCACAACGAAGATCATATCCATATCATTTTGGATTTCTCGACAAATATAATCTGTTTTGCTATTCTAAGTGGTTATTCTATTCTGGGTAATGAAGAACTTGTCATTCTGAATTCTTGGGTTCAGGAATTCCTCTATAACTTAAGCGACACAATAAAGGCTTTTTCTATTCTTTTATTAACTGATTTATGTATCGGATTCCACTCACCCCGGGGGTGGGAACTAATGATTGGTTCGG